TAAGAAAGATTTTTTGATTGAAAAGAATCAATACTAATTAGTTATTTAGTTTGTTTTCTTATGTCATTAGGAAAACAGAATTTTTGATAATCGTTTATGAATATGAAATTGTGGTCAAGTCAATAGTTAATGGTTCAAATTTATCATGAATTTTTACTTTTGTGACTTAAAGTCCACATTTCATTACTTTCAATAGAAATTGATAGTAAAAGTTAAGATTTTGTGCATTTTTAGTTTTTAGATACTATAAAAATGATTTCTTTGAGTATTTTTTTTTAGTATAGTAAAGGAATTAAGGAAACCGGTATTCAAGATTCAAGATGCAAACCGAATAAAATAAAAAAATGAAGTTTAGTAATCCACTACAAAAAAGGAGTAAGGGTTTCATCTAGTTTGTATCTTTTGGCGGCATGGCCGAGTGGTAAGGCGGAGGATTGCAAATCCTTTATTCCCCAGTTCAAATCCGGGTGCCGCCTGATCAACAAAAAAACCGAAATCTCTTATCTACTAGGATTCAAGGAAAGGTTTTAGTAATGCAAGGAAATTTAGAAGTCTTGATAGCCCCTCCACTAGAGGGTTTACTGAATGGACCTTGAATTCCATTCTATTATATAACCGAAGGGAAAATATAACTAAGTAGTAATTCTTAGTTGTGGAAGGGGGGAAGTTTTATCCAAACTCACGAGATTCTCTGAGTACTCAGGTATTCGACCCATATTCGTTTGGATAATAGAATTGGATTTTTTTTATAGTATAGAAACAGTGCAAAGGCAAAATAACTTATTTTCATCGCCCCCTATGACAGAAATATAATATATATACTGTCTATGGATTTTTTCAGAGATACAAAATCGATTCAATGATAAATAAATATAACTAAATAGGGGTATGTGATAGATATTGATCTATCTTAGATCTATATTTTAATAAGGTTAACAAAAGAAGGAATAGGTCTTTTCTACATGTTCGATTAGTAAGACTCTCTTGGGCAAGGGAGTCACTGCGTATTTTGCTTGTGACCCAATTAGACTCGAAATCATATAGTAATTTTGTCTTTTATAAGTAAATTTCTTGGATTGTTTCTTTCAATTATGATTATGAAATGAATAGTCTGGGGTCAGAATACCTTTTTGACTCTGCACCATTTATTTCACTATTATTAGTGAACAATAATGGAAGAATTCCTTAATATTGATAAAAATAGGGGACATAATTTACATGGATATAGTAAGTCTCGCTTGGGCTGCTTTAATGGTAGTCTTTACATTTTCCCTTTCACTTGTAGTATGGGGAAGAAGTGGACTCTAGAAGTACTACTAATTGAGTCGAGTTGAGGAATCAAACCGTCTAAATTTTTTATTTTATAGATCGTTCGGCAAAGTGTTTGAACTAGAATTTTAATAATGTCAATAAAAGGAAATAAAACAGATATTGAAATCCCTTTTTTTTTATTAGTTTATCCACCAAGAGAAAGTCGGTCTGGTATTATTAGATATGTACTTGCTAGACATAGATCGAGTGAATTTTCAACAAGATACGAATATCTTTACTAGATCGAGTCGCATATTGTGTACTAAGTTTTTATTATTTTAGCAATTGGATTTATACTTTATAGATATAGCATCGACTCATTTCATATCATGGTTCAAGTGTTTTAAATTTGTGGGGTTTACTACTCCTTTTATTTTTAGAAATTGGAATAAGTTCCCATACCATAAAACTTCTCGGATCATCTGTAACCGGCTCAATAAATTACTTCTTGGAAATGCTCAAAAAATATTACTATGCTGAAGTTTATTTATTAATGGATGTTCTACCAACTTCGTTTTGCTTCTTTGATTATTTAAATAAATACTTTCGATTTTAAACGAAATCTAGTAATTTGAAACACAAAAGCCAGAGTGATTTTTCTAGTATTTTGGAAATCAATACAAATAAATCAATGTAGCAAAATTTTGGTCGTATGTACATTAAATAGAGAAGCTCAATATGAATCAATATTTTCTATTGATCTATATTAACTTTATACAGTACAAAAAGACTAATTTAATAGATAATATGGTAGAAAGAAATATTCTTTCTACCATATTATCCGATCTCATAAAATACTGCTGATTCTAACCCCCTTTTTTCTATTTGTTCAATTATTTAGAAAAAACTCAGAAGTAAAGTTTCATTCAGATTAATCATTTTGGCTGACCGTTTTTACGTATATGATAAGTAAAAAAGCAGTAGGAACTAGAATGAAGAGTGCAGTAGCAATAAATGCAAGAATATTTACTTCCATAATTCATCGTTTTTACTTCGGAATAACTCGGGATTTAATCCCATAGAGATGATAAAAATTTCGCCTGTCAATTCAATGGGATGAATTCCAGCTAGATGATATTGAATCGGATCAATATCATGAATAACAATATCTGAACTATCAAATAAATCCGTCGTCACGAATTGAATAGTATAACATAGGAAGATCTTTTATCCATACTGAATCCAAAATTTTTTCTTTATATGTATTCATATACTTTTTTTTCTATAACCTACCTTCTTCTTTGTACAATCATCTAATGACGTATCATCTGGCCAATGTTTTGTTCCACTTCCATTGGTTACAAACCCCAAAAACAACCAATAAATAAAAGTAACATATAAAAATCCGAAGGAAAAAATATTCCCTCGCTAACGCTAAAAGAATCCTTGTTTGATATTAATATCCTATTTTATTGGATTAGTACTAGGACACATATATGAAAAGTTGAGTGTTAAATTGGAATGAAATCGAGTTGTTCAAATTGAAATTATTCGGTCGGTTTTAGTCATTGAGATTAAAAAAATCGGGTAAGATAGGTAATCGTAAAAGTATTTGATAGTGTACAAGAAAGGAATTTCATTTATGTATCTGATCCTACTACCGCAAAACATATGGTACTCAATTCCATTAGATAGACGCAATAATTTTAAAAACCATACCCAGTATCTCTTTTAATTCTGAATAGCGTTTTTAAGATATTATCAATAATTTGACTAATATACGAATATATATCGGATTAATTGGTCGAGTTGAAGTAATGAAAATTTATATATTTGTTTTATGAGAAAGAATGAATTTAATTAAAAAAAAAATAATAGATTTTTTTATCTATTTATTTTGTCCGTCGGGACTGACGGGGCTCGAACCCGCAGCTTCCGCCTTGACAGGGCGGTGCTCTGACCAATTGAACTACAATCCCAAGGAAAAAGGGGGTATACAACATCCATAAATTTATTATTTCCTTTTCGATTTATAATTTTTTATTGTGTTGTAACAGAGACGCAAATGATATATCACATAAGTATGTACTCTAGTGAGAACACAAAGAATTACTAGTAATTCTTTTATTCTTTAAAAATTGTCCACCAAATCCATTGATTTTATAATCAATCTTTCAATCAATTCGAAAAATAAAAAAAGTTTTTTTCCTTAGACTTTATACTAAATACTAAAAAACTAATATGATATAGATATATCATATTAGTTTTTTAGGATGACCCCCATTTTTCGTCACAAAGAAATTTAGCAAAAAACCGAGGTAGGTATATAGAAAAATTGGACTCGTTTATTACTATTACCACGTATCGGCGGTTTCTGGAGAACAAATATCTTCATCGAATGGGAGATGAGTGAATTCTTGGGCCGAGCTGGATTTGAACCAGCGTAGACATCTTGCCAACGAATTTACAGTCCGTCCCCATTAACCACTCGGGCATCGACCCAGGAAGAGTCAATTCCATTTTCATTTTAGATCGATCAATAATCCATGATCCGCTTCCTTTTGTAGTACCCTACCCCCAGGGGAAGTCGAATCCCCGCTGCCTCCTTGAAAGAGAGATGTCCTGAACCACTAGACGATGGGGGCATATGTGTCCGACCGCCATCATACTATGATCATAGTATGAACAGTTTTTTGAAATTGTCAATATAATGGAATAGTATGATGAAATAAAAAGGATCTTTCCACCTTTCATGATTCCATACCATCCTATTTTTTTTTTAGGAATTCTTTCTTCGAACTGCCATATAGAGAATATAAATAAATTTTTTAATTAAAATATTAATAAACGAGAAGAATATTTAAATTTAATTTATCTTCTTTTTTCTTTCAATTTAGATAAAATACACTATATATAATAAATATATCACTTTGATTCAAGATATTCAATAAAATATCTAGTTTTGAATATATATAATAATATAAAATATAACTAAAATATAATAAAATAATAAATATGAAATATTATCTAATCCACTAATCGAAATTTAATTTGAATCGAATAGATTTATAATAAAAAAAGTCGGGATAAAGCTGGGAAGACGAAGGATCAATAAATTTTAAAAAATTGATTTTGTTTTTGAAAAAATTTGGTTCGCAGAAGACAAAGCGAACTTTTTCCTTACATTAAATCTCTTTGATCTATGTCGAATTAGTAGGTACATGTATAAAGTGATTGGAGGGGATCAACTAAAACAAGTAGGTTTGATCTTGATTCATTGAATTTATATTTGATCAATTAAATATCCAAAAATTTATTGACCCTAAACTCGATAGATAAATAAACTTTTTCATTGCGGAAGGAGTTACTAACCATTATAAGTCTAGTTATGTATTGTGTATATTACATATATATGTAATATATCTACATATATATATATGTGTATCTTATACATATACACATAGTTACTCATTTAATTTGGCCCTTTTAACTCAGTGGTAGAGTAACGCCATGGTAAGGCGTAAGTCATCGGTTCAAATCCGATAAGGGGCTTTTTACTTGTTTCATCAGAGTCGTAGTATTCATATTTGAATAGAGAATAAAAATATTGCTTGTTGCTATTTGTAAAGTGAAAAAAACTTTACTATTGAAGTCTAATAAGTTATAGTCTAGTAATTATAAAGTGAACCATTATTATTCGTTATAATAAATATAATCAATAAGTATAAGATAAGTCGTCTCTTGAATCA